GGGGGGAATGAGTAAAGTAAATAAATTAATAAAAAGATTGAGGAGAAATAGAAGAATAGATAAGAAGAGATTCTTCCCCCCCCTACATATTTTAGAGCTTCTCCTACAAAGAAGGTTGTCGTACCAATGCCATTCGTAATTCCACCAATTATTCGTCTATCAAAAAAATGAGTTAGTGCGGATAATCCTCTTATACCCCTACTTAGGGTTGTTGAATAAAAAAGATCTATGTAAGCACGATTCGATGACCAAGTATATATCACATTGATTATTTTGTCCCAAAGAAGTCTCGTAGGACTCATTTTCACAAATGAATTGATTAAGTCCAAATTCTGTAAAGATGAAGAAACAGGCCTATAAAAAAAGAATGCTACAAAGATTCCTACATAGGCTATACTGACTGAAAAAGTTGCATTTGTAAGAAAATCATACCAATCCGCAGAATTGTTCGAATTTTGATGTAAAAGATTTATAGACGGAGTTAACCAGTTGGATAATATATTCCTATTGAAATCCATTCCTCCTTGATCGAAAGGAATTCCTATAGATCCAACACACAAAGTAAATAGAGCCAACCCAAGCAGCGGCAATAGCATAGTATTATGCGATTCATGCGGATATGGGGGCATTTCTTTATTGATATTGACAAAATGAGTCATTTTCATAAAGGATCGCCTCCTATTTTTTACATTCCCGTCCATTGGACCCATTGGATCTCTTTTTTTCGAAAAAAAGGAAGCCCTCTCATTATTATTCATTGTGGATAAAAGAAGATCTTTGTTAATTCCTTTCCTTCCTTCTTTACCCCATATGGCTATTGAATAGAACGAGCTATTTTTTTTTCCACTGAAATTTTGAAAATAAACGTTTAAATGCCCTTCAAAGGTAAGTAAATAGATCCGAAACATATAAAATGAAGTTAATCCTGCTGTGGAACAAGCTATGATCGCGAAAATAGGTGAATACAACCAACTATCGTTAAGAATTTCGTCTTTTGACCAAAAACAAGCAAGAGGTGGAATGCCACAAAGAGAAAGTGTACCTAACAAAAAAGCAGTTTTTGTAATTGGCACATATTTTTGGAAACCCCCCATAAGAGCCATATTCTGACTTTTTTCTGGAGAATATCCAATAATTCTTTCCATTGAATGAATAATGGATCCAGAGCCTAAAAATAATAATGCTTTCGAATAGGCATGAGTGATCAAATGAAATAAAGCAGCTTGATAAGACCCCATACCGAAAGCTAACATAATATAACCCAATTGCGACATTGTAGAATAAGCTAAACTTCTCTTAATGTCTATTTGAGCCAGAGCCAAAGTAGCTCCTAAGAGTACTGTTATTATACCTATCAAAGAAATGAGATTCATTACGTAAGGTATAACTGCGAAAAGAGGCAGAAGCCGGCCTACAAGAAAAATGCCCGCTGCTACCATAGTAGCAGCATGTATAAGAGCCGAAATCGGAGTGGGTCCCTCCATGGCATCAGGTAACCATACATGAAGGGGGAATTGTGCCGATTTCGCAATTGCACCGAGGAATAATAGGGCGGCACACAGAGTCAGAAATAAAGAATTTATCCCATGATTCTCAATCAAGTTATTGACTATTTTGAACAAATCTCGAAATTCGAAACTACCCGTTATCCAATAAAGACCTAAGGTTCCTAATAATAAACCAAAATCCCCCACACGATTAGTTACAAATGCTTTTTGACAAGCATTTGCCGCAATTGGTCGCGTGAACCAAAAACCTATTAATAGATAGGAACACATTCCAACTAATTCCCAAAAAAAATAAATTTGTATCAAATTAGAACTCGTAACTAATCCCAACATGGAAGCATTGGAAAAACTCATAGAAGCAAAAAATCTCAAATATCCTTGATCATGAGACAGATAATTGTCACTATAAATAAGAACCATGATTCCAACAGTAGTAATTAATATTGACATAATAGAAGTCAGTGGATCGATCAAGTCGCCAAACTCTAGGGAAAAATCATGATGGAGGGTCCAAGACCCTACATATTGATAAATAGAACTCCCGTTTATTTGCTGAATAGCCAGGTCGGCCGAAAAAAGCATAACTATACTTAGTAATAAAACACTAGGAAAAGCCCACATGCGACGCAGATTTTTTGTTGTCGTTGGAACGAGAAGAAGTCCCACTCCTATTGCTATAGGAACCGGAAGCGGAACGAAAGGTATGATCCATGCATATTGATATGTATGTTCCATAAGAAAATCAAAGTTTTTTCTATTCTTAGTAATTGAATTGTTTCCGATTCACCAGCTCTTATCTCTTTCGGAAGGAACAATCAAATAAAAAAATCAAAATAGGAAAGAACTCAAATAGAATTTTCCATTTTCAATCATTCCATTAATTCTTATAAGAATTTCTATTCATAGAGCAAGTAAAAAGAATTCTCGTACTTGATTCTGATATGGGTCATAGGATCCATCAATAACTCGACCCAATCAAAAGAAGACCTTGGGTATTAGTTTATTCGGGATAATTCACTAATTCTGATTGAGTGGAGTAAGCTGCCTAGGCTTCGAGGAAACTCTACGATACCTATCTAACTGTCACTGCGGTTCGAATTGAAAGATGAGAATTTGGAGATAGCATGAAACCTATCTCGGGAATTCGCTTAAACGAATTATCCGTTATGTTTGTGATGGCGGTAAAAAATGATCATTATAAAACAGTACCGTCTGTTTCATTTGGTTAAAAAGAAAACAAAAAAAAATAGGTAAAAAAGTGACCGGTTCTATTTCACTAGAGAAATCCACCCGGACCAGTAAGAGTAAGGCCAAGGAAGAAGTCTCTATCGATAGAATAGAAACAAGAGAAAGAAACCTGAATCTATATTTCAGGTAGAAGGATAACTCGGTATACTTTTTTCATTCCTTGCACTTATGATACTAGATACGTATCATAAGATCTCTTTACTAACAGGTAAAAATAGGAAATCGAGGTATTCATTCTATGACAACTTTCAACTTACCCTCTCTTTTTGTGCCTTTAGTGGGCCTAGTATTTCCGGCAATTGCAATGGCTTCTTTCTTTCTTCATGTTCAAAAGAACAAGATTGTCTAGATCCGATGGAAGCAAATCCCATTGATTTCTTTCAAGACCTGCACTTGATCATACTATAGATTCGTGGAATCTAAGATACGGCGTCCTCCGAACACATCCCTAAGAGCTCCTCTCTTAGGGATGTGTAACCGTGATAGGTGGATAAATGCATTCATTTCATTTTCATTATAGCTAGTTTCAATTTCAAATCGATCCTAAGAATGGGAAAATGAAAACGTCAAACAGATCACACTTTGGATTATTGATTTGATCATTTTTTTAGAAAAAAAATGGATGGACTAGACGCATTGACTTTGGCATATATATAATATAGTATTATATTGATTATGCGCGTTGCATATATTCAACACCTAAGAAGGGAGGTAAATTCACATGTTTCACTTATTCCAGTGGCTCATAGTAGCAGCGGCTAGCACGAAAGGGGTTTTGTGGTTATTATTTTGGTGGTTCGTACCAAAGAAACCTCCCAGCGAGCCGTCGAAGCTGCCTGCAGAATTCCGAGAAGTGGACCAAGTCAAAAGAAAGTGGCCTACTCCGCCAGCCAGAGTTGACCTTCCAAAATGGATGGAAGGATCCGAAGTCGAGACAGAATTGGTGGAAGGATCATCATCCACTGTCGACCAACCACACGTAGGGGAAAATAATGTGTTCGCGGTTGAAGCATCTGCTGCGGAATGTAGGGACTTAGAAACCATTGGAGATCCAATTCACCTTAGCGCTTTGACTTCGTCTCCGATATTGGCCGAGGCATCAGTCACTGCCGAACAAGGCCAATCCGAGATAGAAGCGAAGAATGAAAAAGACCGAGAATATTCGGTCGAGCTGCTGTATTGGCGGCAACAACGATCTGTATTCGTTGAAGTCCAATACTACTTTACTTGTCAGAAAGCCGAGATCGGATCTTAAGACTCGAATCTCGCCTAGCGAAGCACCGAGAGGAGGGTTCCAGCGAAGAGACAGTACAAAAAATCCGCACTTCGTTGAGTAGGAACAAGCAAAAAACAAAAGAGTTAGAGGGACAGCTTTTCCTCTTAGCGGAAGAACTCTTAAAATTGGAAGAGTACCATCCCGAAGTCCAAGCAAAGGCAAGAGAAGAGAGCGCTTATGCGAGGAATGCAACATTAGACGAATCGCTTGCCCGCGTATCGCAAGATATTGCCGACTTGGAAAGGCGGAATCCGCACTTCAACCCAAGGTCAAAGGCCAAAACTGCGTCTAGAGGTAGATTGAGGGGAAGTTCTTCCGGAGCTCCGAGGAATCCTGATATCGGTGCGCGTCCTGTTCCCGGTCCTTCCGGTTCAGGAACCGGGCGGCTCATTGACGAAGACGGATCCAGCGCTGCGGGGCAGCATAAGATCCGCCCAGACTAGTCTATTTCATAATTTCATAGATCTATCATAGATCTATGAAAGGGGTAGTCAACCCATAGGAATTGTTCATTCTATTTCAAACAAAAGGGCTATTTAAGGAACTTCGGGTTAATTAAACGAATTCAAATGAATGAAAAAGTAGGTAAAGAGTGGGCTGTCCGCTCCTCTGTGAGTATTTTAGCATTTTTTCGTTCTTATTTTCCCTTTTCTTAGCTTTCGACTTTAATCCAATGCATTACAGTTACAGACGAATAATCCTTCAACCGGATTACCCCTTATTGAGATGAATATTCAATTTGAATATTTAATCTTTTATTGAATTGAAAGATGAAAATTTGGAGATAGCATGAAACCTATCTCTGGGATTGCGCTTAAACGAATTATCCGTTATATTTGTGATGGCAGTAAAAAAAAGGATCAGTATAAAACTATAACGACGGTTTAAACGACACCAACACCCGGCCAACAGTCTAGGATTCTATATAAAGAAATACAGTGAGAATTCTCAGGACTGTCTTATTCTATAATATACTTAATATACTTAATATTCTTTTTTTTTTTCTTAAGACAATCCAGGAAGGAGGTATTCTAGTACATGTTCAAACTCGCTATTCGAGTATGGATATTCTTTATTTTCTGGTATAAGGGTTCTATTGAAAAATACAATTTAAAAACAGGTTTCTATCAGTTTCTTCTAGGGTGGGCAAAATTTCTCTGGATAATTTTCTGGTGGGGTTCCTTGAGTAGTATAGTTTTCTTGGGGTGTCGGTGTGTGCCAATCCCGCGAGCTTATTGGAATCGGACGTACACAAAAGCGGATCTCTGGGTTCGGTTCGGAATTTTGATATTGCTGAAGAAATTCAGCGGCTCGATTTGGAAATCAAAAGAAAAAGCTTGCAGGCGGCCAAAGCATGGTTACTCTTAGGTGAAGCACTTCGCCGGTTAAACGCCGGCGAACTCTTGTTAAGAGGCCAAATGGTAGAGTCGGAGGATTCAAAGCACCTAAATGCATTATTCCTCCCGGAAGATATTCTCGCAGCGGAATTATACGAAGAAAAGTCTATAGTAACCGTGGAACTCTCCTTTTTGGAAGAAAAGCGCACCCGATTAGTCGAGGCACAGAAAGATGTTGCTAGTCGCCAGGTGTCCTTCCAAAAGGAAAGTAGAAATTATGGGGGTATCTTAAGACAAAATTCTCCCAACCACCAGCGCCTCCACGAGGACCAGACCGCCCCTCCTTACGGTTCAGGCAATCGACTGAATTACGTTACCGTGAGACAACAACCAGCGCCTCCGGACCGCCAAGCGACTGATTGCGCCCGTAGACGCAAGGGATTTACAGCCTGCGTGGCAGGGTCCACCGGGCCTACTCTAATGAATTTCATAGATCTATGAAAGGGGTAGTCAACCCACTGGAATTGTTCATTCTATTTCAAAAAAGGGCTATTTATTTAAGGAACTTCGGGTTTATTAAACGAACTCAAATGAATGAGAAAGTAGGTAAAGAGTGGGCTGTCCTCTCCTCTGTGAGTATTTTAGCATTTTTTTGTTCTTATTCTCCCTTTTCTTAGCTTTCGAATTTAACGAGATACTAAAGAATCTAGGTAGATTTTTTAGGTAAGGGGCAAATCTTTTTGGTTTTCTGCCATTTTGGTGGTTGCAACCTTCATATTGGCATATTGGCATCTTGACAATAGTAGATTTGCGTGATATGATTATATCGTGTATAAAGATATCTGTTTATCCACGATCCATAAGGTTGGTTTTTACTTGCCGTCATGCAAATGATGGGTTCCTTGGATTCGCTGGGCCACAAGAGGTCTCCTCTGAAACGGAAAGAGGTCTATCTATTTCTCTAAAATAGATAGATAATAACCAAAAAAATCTCTTTTGATCTGAGACAGATCGAAAAGAGAAACAAACATTCAATCAATCACACACAGGATCCATAAAATTCGAAATTATGGAATTCGCCGGGTTATGATATTTCAACCTTAATATCATTAACCATTTTCATTCTCTAGGGAGCTTCGGCTCAAGAGTGAAAAAAATGACCATGTTGAAAACTCTGTTATCTCTCTTTCTTAGAGGGGTCGTCTTGTGTTGGGGGTTCTTTGGTAGTGTGAATTTCTTTTGGGGTTTTTTCTTCCCGAAAGATTCTTCGAATCCGCCGCGTCCTGCAGCGACTGTTTGGGTTCTGGATCTTCCGACTGAGATGTAGGAGGGTGAGATGGAAGAGGGTGAACTCGCGGAGACTGAACTCACGGAGACTGAACTTGAGGAGACTGAACTCGAGGAGATAGATCTGGAAATCAAAACTAAGACTGACCAAGTGTCAGCAAAACAATTCGAATTCATAGAACTATCTACCAAACTACACAAAGGATATACCCTGCTAAACGCACGACTTTCCTGCTTAAAGTTAAAGCAGGGCGAGCGCCCGAGCGATTTAGTGAAAAGAATGGATGACTATTTGACAAGCGAGCTCAACCGACGAAAAAAATTGGAGGAATCGATTTCCATCTTACTCGAAGAAATTTCTGTCTTAGAAAAAGAGAAGGCCGAGTTACTAGAGAGGGCCCAGAAGGCTGCTGCCTCCGCAGGAGCAGTCAAATTCCCGGGGTTAAGTTGAGCCAAAGGTCAATCACCCTGCGGCTCCACAAGGAAGCCTAAAAAGGCCTTTACCCACTTTTTCATTCATTGAGGTTTTCGAATTCCCCCTAAATACTTACACTTCCGTTTCCTTAATCGCATAATATTTCTATATATATATTTCTAATTCACGCTATTACCGGGTCGAACTCCGATTACCCGGTGAATTTGAATTCCATAATTTCGAAATTTATGGATCCTGCATGAAATTTGTAGTTTATTTCTCGAAAGATTTGCCCCTTAGCTTTCGAATCGACCTAGAGTATTTAGTATCTCGTTAAATTCGAAAGCTAAGAAAAGGGGGAATAAGAACGAAAAAATGCTAAAATCGATAATCAAAAGTTTGATCTGTTTTACCGAGAAAGTCTACAGTTAGAATCCGCATAGCCCCTATTTTCATAGATCTATAAAATAAGTTTTCTTGTTCTTCTTGGAGCTTCACTTTTGCCTCTTCCAAAAGGGCAATCTTGAAGTACAAGCGGGGAATTTCTTTTGAGTCGATTACACGTTTATGTGTGCGTATCGTCGTGTCCAAGCGGACTCTCATCCTTTCTTTCTTTTGAAGTAGCGGGCCCTCTCAGGCCGAATAAGGCCCCCAATACCCACGTTACAACCTGGAACACCTTCCAAACTAGTGCCACCTTCTTAAACATGGTTACCAGACCTTGAACTTGAAAGAGATTCGCTAGAATCTTTTTAATAAAAATAAAGATTCGCATAAGTAAGACTTAGTTCTTGAGAATTGGTTTAGATCGATCCTAACCGGTGAATCCCAGAATAGATTCGATGGCGAATTTTATGGATCCTTTGGATAGATGACTAGTCAGCTATCAATCACATTATACCCGGACAAGCCACTTTTGTCAACTATTTTCAAAATGACAATATGAAGGTTGCAACCACCAAAATGGAAGGTTGCAACCACCAACGTTAATAAATTTTACAAAAAATAGCCGTTAATAAATTTTACAAAAAAAAGACTCACAGAGCACAGCCCAAGCCTCCGCTTCTTTTTCGGCTAAGTGAACTCTAAAGCCTCTTCCCTTCTTCGCCCGGCGCAATCACGTCCCGTCAGGCTCGGGGAGCCGCAGGGTGATCGAACTTGAGACCTCGGGCCGGCGGGCCGGAGGTCTACCTCCCAAGTTATTGACTGCCATCTCTGGGATCTCGGATTTCAGCTTCTTTTAGTTCTAAGACCTTGATATCTTCGCTTAAGCGACGCATTTGGTCCTTCTTTAATTCTATTTGGGGCCGGAGGGTGGATAGATACGCCCGATAGTTTTCCACTGTAGCCGGCAGTCGCTCACCCCGCTTTAACTTTAAAGAGGAAAGCTCCTTTTTAATCCAAGTACACCCGGAACCTAGTTCCTGTTGTAGTTTTATGCATTGGATCTGGGTTGCGATCAGAAGGTTGTTATGGGTCTTGAGCTGACGAAGGATGGAGATTTGACTATCATATAGTTCCAACTTAGCCCGCAACGACCCCTCCAGCGATGTAGGAGACGAAGTCGAATCGACTGTGGCTGGATCTGTCGTTTCTTCTCTGTCTTCTGTCGTTTCTTCTCTGTCTATTGATAATTCTCTGAATTCCGCAACTGCAGGAGGCAGATTTAACGGAGCCTTAGGTTTCGGGGAGAATAACAAGCCTAAAATCCCAGACACAACCTTGGTGAAAATACCGTAGACTAGAAAACCTTCAACCAAACGTTGCCCAAGTGCCTTCAACCGTGTGATGAGATTGAGAGGTTTCACGAGTGCCATCAACTGAGATCTTTTGATCTCTTCAAGAATCGTTAATGATACAATACAGTAGGTAGCGAGTATCTATAAATAGATAGTTATATAAATAAATAGAATATGGGATTGTATGGGATCAATCAAATCGTAAATAGGTATGCATAGAGCCAGAAAGGGGGGAATAAGAAAGAAAAAATGATACAATACTTACCTAGGACAGCTTCCCTTTGGTTCAAGAAACCGGCTCACTGCGCCAGGAGAAGGAGAATCCATCGCTGCGGGGCAGGACGATAGCTCCCCGGCGACCCCGGGCGAGCTATAGTGGAACTAAGTATTTAGGGGGAATTCGAAAACCTCTCTTACGATATAGATTCGAATGAGGGTTCGGATAGAAAGTTACCAATCAGTACGAATTCTTCTTTCTTCGGATATTGTATGTTGTAAAAGTAAAAAAGGTTCCCCTAAAGAAGAACCTATCCCATTTTTTACCTAGGAATATTTATTCTATGCGAGGCAAGCGTATCTCTATTGTATGTTATCAAGGAAGTATCATCTAGGGAATAAATAGAATAAAATAAAACGAATAATCCGAACAATACATGTCTTTCACATCCAACTCTAAACAATGAGTAACCTCTTCATTTTTGAATGGCGGTTCCAAAGAAACGTACTTCTCTGTCAAAAAAGCGTATTCGTAAAAATATTTGGAAAAGAAAGGGGTATTGGGCAGCGAGAAAAGCATTTTCATTAGCGAAATCTATTTGTACCGGGAATTCGAAAGGCTTTTGTGGGAGCAAAGAAAAGTATACCGGGACTGCAAAAGGCTTTGGTACGAGCAAAGAAAAGTATACCGGGACTGCAAAAGGCTTTGGTACGAGCAAAGAAAAGTATACCGGGACTGCAAAAGGCTTTGGTACGAGCAAAGAAAAGTATACCGGGACTGCGAAAGGCTTTGGTACGAGCAAAGAAAAGTATACCGGGAATGCGAAATTTTATACGAGAAAAAAAAGAACCAAGTCTTGGAAGAATCTGAATCAATATGACTCTCTGAATTGTCATTTCTAAAATGAAGGATTCCCATTAACTCATATTTTTCTTTTCAACGGATCAATACGAGACGGGACTGGTTAGTGCCGTATGCAGAATAAGAAGTCCTCTACTTACTGTATTTTCCATTTTTTGACGAAGTAGTGAAGGACAAGATACAAAGTTTTAGCTTTCTTTATAGTAGGTTTTTCTAATTTGTGAGATGGGGGTTGTCATTTTCCTCATCGATTCACTTTTCATAATACACTAACTAAAAGAAAAGTCTTCTTTTTCCTTTAGGAAGGATTTTTTTGGATTATGTATTCCTAATTCCTAATATGTAGTCCAAATTAAGGGTCCTATATTTGGGCTGTGGAATCCATCAAGATCTATATCTATATATAGATCTTGAGAGCTTTCTTTTCTTTAGAAATATAGAATTTTTTTTTGAAGTACGCTAAAATTCCGATAAAGATTGAAACCTTTTAGTTCTATGCCTGGATAGAGGACAGAACTCCAACTGCTTCATTTCCATTCCAGGCGAAGTGAAACCAACGGAAAGCTCTTTGTGAAAGTGAAACCTAACACCCTACGATCCCACAATACTAATGATTGGTGAACGTTCAATTAGTAATTTGAACGAGTGTTTTTTCATTGATTGTCAGATTCCCTAAAAAAGATTTGATTGAATTGACTCCTTAGAATCTCGACGATTGAATATGGATGGGCTATTATGTTTTCGAGTAAGCCGCCATGGTGAAATCGGTAGACACGCTGCTCTTAGGAAGCAGTGCTAGAGCATCTCGGTTCGAGTCCGAGTGGCGGCATCTTCTAAAAGAGATACAATAAGTCCTATAATGAATGGAATTCCTCATTTCCATTCCAGTCTTGAAGGATCCCCCTTTTCTTTTTTATTTTAGGATTTTTTTTATGATATTCTCGACTTTAGAACATATATTCACTCACATTTCTTTTTCGATCGTTTCAATTGTAATTACGATTTATTTACTAACCTTATTATTAGTCTACGAAACGCTAGGACTCTATAATTCGTCAGAAAAAGGCATGATAGCTACCTTTTTCTGTATAACAGGATTGTTAGTTACTCGTTGGATTTCTTCGGGACATTTCCCCTTAAGTGATTTATATGAATCATTAATGTTTCTTTCGTGGGGTTTTTCCATTATTCATATGGTTCCACATTTTAGGAACCAAAAAACCCATTTAAGCGCAATAACCGCGCCAAGTACTATTTTGACTCAAGGCTTTGTTACTTCAGGTCTTTTAGCAGAAATGCATCAATCCACAATATTAGTACCTGCTCTCCAATCTCAGTGGTTAATGATGCACGTAAGTATGATGGTATTGAGCTATGCAGCTCTTTTATGCGGCTCGTTATTCTCAGTAGCGCTTCTAGTCATTACATTTCGAACACGCATAGATATTTTTGGCAAAAGAAATCATTTAGTAACAGGGTCATTTGTTTTTGATGAGAGCCAATACGCAAATGAAAGAGGCAGTGTTTTACGAAACACTTTTTTTCTTTCATTTAGAAATTATCACATGTATCAGTTGATTCAGCAATTGGATCGTTGGAGTTATCGTGTCATTAGTCTAGGGTTTCTCTTTTTAACCATAGGTATTCTTTCGGGCGCGGTATGGGCTAATGAGGCATGGGGGTCATATTGGAATTGGGACCCCAAGGAAACTTGGGCATTTATTACTTGGACCCTATTTGCAATTTATTTACATATGAGAACAAATCAAAATTTTCAAGGCACGAATTCCGCAATTGTGGCTTCTCTTGGATTTCTTATAATTTGGATATGTTATTTTGGGGTCAATCTATTAGGAATAGGATTACATAGTTATGGCTCATTCACATCGAATTGAAGAAGCGACCCAATCCACAGGAACATAGTCTGAAGTTTGTGTGAGTTTTTGAGAACTATTTGAATCACTACTGGATTCAAATGGTTCTCAAAAACTCCAAACGTATCTGATTCGAATGGACTTCATTTTCTTTTTCCTTAAGATAAGGAAAAAGAAGACTTATTTTTTTTTCATTGTCCAGCGAATGGTTTTTGAAATCATAGGATTATTTTCGATCTTATTCATGAAAACTATCTTATCTATAAAAATAATTAGATAGGATAGCTTCTACCTTGTCAACGGATAGTGAGAGAAGGAAATCCGGATAAATACCAATCCCTATTACGGGTAGAAAGATACAGATCGAAACAAAAAGTTCTCGTGGTCCAGAATCCAAAAAAGAGGAGTTTGGGGCAGGAAATTGCTTGTATCCATAGAACATCTGGCGTGACATAGATAATGAATAAATAGGAGTTAATATCATTCCAATTGCCATTACAAAAGTAATGAGTATTTTTGGCATTAAAAGAGATTTTGGACTGGTAATTATTCCAAAAAAGACTACCAATTCGGCAACAAAACTACTCATTCCCGGCAATGCAAGAGAAGCCATCGAGAAGCTACTGAACATTGTAAATAGTTTAGGCATTGGGATAGCTATTCCGCCCATTTCGTCGAGATAAACAAGACGTATTCTATCGTAACTAGTTCCTGCCAAGAAAAAAAGAGCACCACCAATAAATCCGTGAGAAATGATTTGTAAAATAGCTCCATTCAGTCCTGTATCGGTTATAGAACCAATTCCTATAATTGTAAAACCCATATGAGATACAGAAGAATAGGCTATTCTCTTTTTTAAATTGCGTTGGCCAGGAGATGTTGAAGCTGCATAGATTATTTGAACTGTACCTATTATCATCAACCATGGAGAAAATATAGAATGAGCGTGGGGTAAGAATTCCATATTGATCCGAACCAATCCATACGCGCCCATTTTTAATAAGATTCCGGCTAGAAGCATACACGTACTGTAATGTGCCTCCCCATGGGTATCTGGTAACCATGTATGTAGGGGTATAATCGGTGATTTGACAGCATAAGTAATAAGAAATCCAAAATAGAATATTATTTCCAATGCCACCGGATACGATTGATTCGCTGAGGTTTCAAAATGTAAGGTTGCTTCGTTGGAACCATAGAAACCCATGCCCAGAACTCCCATTAATAGAAAAATGGAACCCCCCGCAGTGTACAAAAGAAACTTTGTAGATGAGTACAAACGTTTCTTTCCTCCCCACATGGATAGAAGTAAGTAAACAGGAATTAATTCTAACTCCCACATGATAAAAAAAAGTAAAAGATCTCGAGAAGAAAATGATCCTATTTGGCCGCTGTACATTGCTAAAATCAGGAAATTGAACAATCGTGAATCCCGAGTCACTGGCCGAGCCGCTAAAGTCGCTAAAGTAGTGATGAATCCCGTCAGTAAAACAGGTCCTATGGAAATTCCATCGATTCCGAGTCTCCAGTGAAAATCCAAAAAATGGATCCATCTAGAATCCTGTTCTAATTGGATTAAGGGATCGTCAAATTGGAAATGATAACAGAATGCATAGGTCGTTAGAAGTAGTTCTATTGTGCATATAGAGAGAGTATACCACCTAATCATCTTATTTCCCCTATGAGGAAAAAAGAAAATGGAAGAACCCGCGGATATCGGCAAAATCACAATTATTGTTAACCAAGGAAAAGAATTCGTGGTAAAGACAAGATACACTTTGACCAAAAAACCCGTGCTCTAAATAATCTTTTTGATTAAGTACGGGTTTTTGTCGGTAAGGAGAAAAAAAATGGGTTCAAGTAGAGTTTTCTAGAACGTATCAATAAGCTAGCCCCATGCTTCGCGTTGTCTCATGCCATAAATAAACCCGGACACTCAAAAAATCTGTTGGACAAGCGGATTCACACCTCTTACAACCTACACAGTCTTCTGTTCTTGGGGCAGAAGCAATTTGCTTAGCTTTACATCCGTCCCAAGGTATCATTTCTAATACATCTGTGGGGCAGGCTCGCACACATTGAGTACACCCTATACATGTATCATAAATCTTTACTGAGTGTGACATGGTATCTATCCACTTTTTGAACGTCATAAATTTTCGATCTAGTAAAATCATAAAGGAATCATATATGGTAGACACCAGACGAATCGAGGGTTTACCAGAATCGATTTCGAATTAATCTACTTCGGGATCTGCTCATGATAGCGGTCCAAGATACTTTGATTTATTACGTTTTAGCAAACATGGGCCTATGTTTGTTTCTATCGTACATACCAATTTGAATTGGTGAATATTCTATTCAGTATTTATATGATTACCGCTATTTCATCAGCAAGTTCGATTGATTGATACGAGTGGATTTTCTGTTACGATGAATTGATGAAACAATAGCAGGTCCAATAGCGGCTTCAGCGCCTGCAATAGCTATCACAAAAATAGCGAAAATGTCTCCTTTTAATTGGCGACTATCAAAGAAATCAGAAAATGTTACGAAATTCAAATTAACCGCATTCAGTATAAGCTCAAGACACATAAGTGCTCTAACCATATTTCGACTTGTGATCAATCCATAAATACCGATAGAAAATAAATAGGCACTCAAAACAAGTTCATGTTCAAGCATCATTGACCAACCCCTCATCAATCTGGATTTATTTGCTTTCAATAGGAACAAAAACTCCACCTTAATCCATTTTATTGACTAGAATCTCACAAGTGCAGAACAAAGGAAGATATTGGTACTAGAATAGATTGAACTAAAACCATTTCCATTTTATACATGAAAAATAGAAAAATGGAATTGAAGTGAAGGAAAATAGGTGTGATAAGAAGGAAGTCTTTTGAGAGGACAGAACTCTTTCATTCGAAGTCTTTCTTTTTATTACTGACGGGCCATAACAATTGCACCTATCAAGGCAACTAAAAGAATTATAGAAATGAGTTCAAAGGGAAGAAAAAAATCTGTTGATAAATGAGTCCCAATTTGTTGACCATTATTAAAAAAATCCTGCTCTAAAATATGGTTTGATCTTGTAGTCCAAATAATACCGTACCATGAAGTATCTGGGACAGTAGTAATTAGTGAAACAAAAAGACTTGTACAAACCAGGGAAGTTACTCCTTCTCCAACGGTCCAAAGACCGAAATCCTTGTAATATTCTGAGTCATTCATGAACATCACAGCGAATACGATTAACACATTTATGGCCCCCACGTAAATAAGGAGCTGTGCAGCAGCTACAAAATGGGAATTCGATGGAATATGGAATAGGGATATACAAACCAGAACCAACCCCAAGGAAAAGGCAGAAAAAATGGTATTGGTAAGTAATACCACTCCCAGACCTCCTAATAGAAGAACCGATCCCAAAAATACTAAAAGAAAATCATGTATTGGTCCAGTGAAATCCATTATATGGCAAATAATAGAGAAATAAGCTTAAATGTTTCATGATCTTTTTGACCAGACCGGGAAAAATAGGTTACCCGACTCTTTTTAGGATATGCTCTGAATGGAATCCAATCCTAGATTGGGGGTTGATAGAGAAATTATATATATAATAGTATTAATTTAGAGAGATGTAGATTTCGAAAAATCACGGATAATGCATTTTTGCAAGACATGATTCTGAGCAATGAATCTGAAATCAATAGCTAGGACTTTTACTTATTCGACGAGCAAAATGGAAGATTTGCTCCTTTAGTAATAGTAATCGGAAATTGGAGTAATTGGTAATCGAATCAAGCGGTTTACCTATTTTTTAGTTGATTTGAGTCGAAGTCATAATGGTTCGAATTATGGAATTTCCAATTACTGACATTGGTAACCGACTCAAGGCAATTTGATTATAATTTAATTCGTGACGATTATAAGTAGAAAGTTCATAGTCCTCAGTCATTGATAAACAATTTGTTGGACAATACTCGACACAATTACCACAAAATATACATATTCCGAAATCAATACTATAATTAAGCAATCGTTTCTTTCGAATGTCCGGTTCCAATCTCCAATCAACAATGGGTAGATCTATAGGGCATACACGAACACATACTTCACAAGCAATGCATTTATCAAATTCAAAGTGGATTCGACCGCGGAAACGCTCTGATGGAATCCATTTTTGATAGGGATAGTGAATAGTTACAGGTAAACGACTTGTGTGAGATAAGGTAATTATGAAACTTTGGCCGATATACCTTGCAGCTCTTACAGCTTGGTGACCATAATTCATGAACCCAGTTATCATAGGAAGCATATCGTGAATCTCTATGAATAATTGAAATTTTCTTTCTCTTGTTGACTGTCTTATGTTTTTTTTTACAGCGAAAAGAGTTGGGAAGAAGTTGTCAATAATAAATTACCGAGAGAAATAGGTAAAAGAAATTTCCACCCAAGATTTAATAATTGGTCCATTCTCATCCTAGGCAAAGTCCATCTTGTTGTGATAGAAATAAACAGGAACAAATAAGCTTTAGCTAATGTAATCAAAGTCCCAATTATTGTTCCAAAGACTCCATCCAGTTCATTTATTCCGAAAAAATTAGGAATCAATATGAACGGAAAATTCCAACCGCCTAAGTAAAGAACTGTTACAAATAATGAAGAGGCAAGTAGATTTAGATAGGAAGCAACGTAAAATAAACCAAATTTAATACCCGAATATTCGGTTTGATAACCTGCTACTAATTCTTCCTCCGCTTCTGGTAAATCAAAGGGTAATCTCTCACATTCTGCTAGGGAAGAAATTAGAAAAACCATAAATCCTATAGGTTGACGCCACAGATTCCAACCCCAAAAACCATATTTGGACTGTGACTCAACTATTTCAACTGTACTTGAACTGTTAGATAATCATAGTCGATGATAACATCACTGCTGCCGTCGCTATTGCAGAACCGTACATGAGACTTTCACCTCATACGGCTCCTCGGTGGTCAAAATCTAAGGACGGGCTCACTATTATCTCGATATGTTAGTCTCGATATGTTAGTTGAGTAGATAGAGTAAAGATAGATCAGAGAGTCCCACATTATACCAATCCAATTCTGTCTGCTATAATAAGAAAAAGGTGCTTCTGAATTGATCTCACCCTTTGACTATTTCTAAGATATAATATATTTGGACTTTCAAAAATGAAATTTCTCTTCGTTCAGTAATACCTTAATCCTTCACTAAAATATTCATTGTATCAATAGCTAGTTCGACCCTTTTTTGATTACAAAAAAGGATTTAGGCATTACATTAGTTCATGAATCATTATAATAATTCTATCTGTTCTATCTGTATGAATATAGATAAAATATTTCGTATTTTTCTTTTCTATTGCATATTTCTTTCGTTCCGGTTCTTCTTTCACATTTCATAGAAAAAGACAGGGAAGCTAAAAAAAAAGGTTACTTCGTTAATGATAGCTATTTCTTTAACCAGTGGGTAGGAGCATACTCAGGATCGGGATCCTGGGGAAGTACTGCTTGATCATTTCTACTAACTTAAAGCCCCCACCCTAAATTCCTTTTATGCGGAGAGTCCTATTTAGGTTTAGGTAACTTAGATTATCTCGATTACAAATCCATTATGTAACTTAGTGTTCCTAACCGCCCACTCATTTTTATCCAACCCCCGTATGATAGACAATAGTGAAAACTTCATATAGTTGATCTTTTCGACTCGCCTCAAACCATGATTGCTAATCTTGGGGTAATTTATTCTGCTTATGCTTAGTGATACTTAACTCTTGTACATAGGGAATGAGACTTAATCTTTTTACTGCAAATTTATAAGCTGTTTTGTTTCACTCATAGAACTTATCTGATTGAGTTCACCACCCGGAATGATGAATCAAAAAATGAAGATATCTACTCAATACATTTCACTCCTTTCCGATCCGAGAAATAAAAGAAATAGGTAACCGCTCAGGGCCAAACGAATCGCACGTAGAGATATGGATAAAACACATGGAGTTAATGGTATTTCATAGCTAATCGATTGAGCAGCAGCTCGTAGACCACCTAAAAAGGAATATTTATTATTCGAACCATATCCTGACATAAGAAGTCCAAAAGGAGCAATACTTGAAATGGCAATCCATAAAAAAACACCTATACTGAGATCCGCTACAACAAGCCGATAGCTAAAAGGAATTACTGAATAACTTAATAAAATGGATATAACTGCTATGGATGGTCCGATACTGAATAAAAAAATATCTCCTCTAGATGGGAGAAGATCCTCTTTGAAAAGTAGTTTTGTTCCATCTGCTAGCGCTTGAAGAATTCCAAAAGGACCTGCGTATTCAGGTCCAATACGTTGTTGTACTCCTGCAGATATTTTTCTTTCTAACCACACAATTATGAGTATCCCTAGTGTGATTTCAAATAGAGGAGTAAAAATAGGGACAAAGGAGCGTATGAGCCCAGACATCCCTTTTAAGGATTCCAATCGGGAAAAAGAATTAATAGCCTGGACTTCCGTCGTATCAATTATCATTTCAACGATCAACTTCTCCCATAATGATGTCTATACTACCGAGTATTGTCATAATATCAGCCAATTTCATTCTTTTAACTAGCTGAGGAAGAATTTGCAAATTGATAAAACCCGGTGGACGAATTTTCCATCTCCAGGGAAAAATACTCTGATCCCCTATCAGAAAAATTCCTAATTCTCCCTTTGGAGCCTCCACTCTCATATAAAGCTCTTGGTTCGACAATTCAAAAGACGGAGATGGTTTTTTACTAATGAATCGATATTCAAAATCATTCCACTCCGAATCCCTTTCTCTGCCAAAGCGCCGGACGTCTAAATTCTCATAGGGCCCCCCCGGAAGTCCTTCTAGAGCTTGTTGAATTATTTTTATGGATTCCGTCATTTCACTGATTCGGACGAAATAACGGGCTAATGAATCCCCCTCTTTTTGCCATTGTACTTCCCAATCAAATTCGTCGTAACACTCATAATGATCAATTTTACGAAGATCCCATTGGAGTCCGGAAGCCCGTAGCATTGGCCCAGATAAACCCCAATTTACGGCTTCCTCCTCACTAACAATGCCTACTCCTTCAACTCGGGCCAAAAAAATGGGATTCCGTGTAATAAGCTTTTGATATTCAGCAATTACTGTTAAAAAATACTCACAGAAATCCAAGCATTTATCTACCCAACCATGAGGTAAATCAGCAGCAATTCCTCCGATACGGAAAAAATTATGCATCAGTCGCATACCTGTGGCAGCTTCGAATAGATCATATATCAATTCTCGCTCTCTGAAAATATAGAAGAAAGGCGTCTGCGCACCAATATCTGCCATAAAAGGGCCAAGCCATAACAGATGAGAAGCTATGCGACTCAATTCCAACATAATGACTCTAGTATAGCTAGCTCTTTTAGGTACTTGAATATTTCCCAAACGTTCTGGGGCATTTACTGTTATTGCCTCTGTAAACATAGTAGCTAAATAATCCCAACGTGTTACATAAGGGAGATATTGTATAATTGTTCGGTTTTCCGCAATTTTTTCCATCCCTCTGTGTAAATAACCTAATATAGGTTCACAATCAATAACATTTTCACCGTCGAGAGTAATGATGAGGCGAAGAACCCCATGCATTGATGGGTGGTGAGGGCCCATATTGACGATCATGAGATCGTTTTTTGTAGTCTGTACATTCATATGTTTTTTCCCCGAGTCAGGATCAGTATTCTATGAATTGTTAAATAAAAAATGAAATAAAGTTCATCAAAATCCAAGCTCTGAAAAATCAAATAATGCTACAAGAAATCTTCCAATTAACTTATCACTTAACTTAACGAGTTTTTAACTCCCGAATATCTAATTGATCTATTAATTCTTTATAACGTACTCTATTTTTATTTGACAAATACGTTAGCAACCGTTGACGTTTTCCGAGAGTTTTATGTAGGCCTCTCTGAGATAAATAGTCTTTTTTGTGTAATTTCAAATGTGAAGTTACTTTCTTTAGTTTATTAGTGAAACTTAATACTTGAAATTCAACAGACCCCTTGCTTTCTTCTTGCGAAATAACTGAGATCAATGTATTTTTTACCATAAAAAGAGTCCTTCTATCCCCCCTTTTTTTAGTTTTAAGTTTCTACAAATTATAGATATGGATTTTACCAATCAATAAAAAGAATGACATTCATTTGAATTTGAGATACTGTTAATTTAATTAATAATCAATCCAATTTAAAATTGGATTCGTCTACGCATAGTTTAAGGGCTCTTAGAGTTCGCCACCCACAAAACCCAAAAATCGACAAAAAAAAGTTTGACCTAAGATCCTAAAAATCTTAGGTCATCAAATTAGTATCATGTACCAAAATATAAAACAGCACAGCATAAGGCCTGGATATCCCTATTCCTATATCATACCAGGTATGGTGATCCATATAGAATATAGAAAGTTTTTCATCAATGAATTTTCAAGCGTGGATACATCTGTAGTCTTAACATACTGAAACGGCTACCATTACTGGTATCAAACCAATAGCGATTCATACAAGCTAAATCTTCTAATCGGTAATTTGGCCAAAGAAAAAATTTTAATTTAATGAATTGAGTTGTCTCTATATGCTTGCTATTAGTTAAAAGTGAACCAAAGTTCCTGACGTTGTTCTCGGTGCAAAATACTTTCTTTTTATCCACAACATCCGGATTTTTCTTCCCAGAATTTAAACAAATTAGAATTCGCAATTCTCTACGACGTCTAGGAGATGAAATGTTTTCAGGAACAGGCAAATTATAATTATTTTCATCTATATTCCCAACCATCTTTTCCTCTTTTGTAATGAATTCAGAAAAATCATTCCTATCAACATTTCCTTTTTCTGTTTTTCGGCATTTTCGATTAGTTTTTCTAGTAATATTAGTTTTTCTAGTAATATTATAAGGGTGTTTATTCTTGTGGATCAGTGAAATAGCTATGGTTTGATACAGGATCAATGGACCATCCCATTTTCTAGGCAAACGGACTAGTTGGATTAGTATTTCTCCACTTTTTAGCGCTTTAGGAAATAGAATTGGAGGTTCAGGTTCACTTTCTAGAGTCGGTTTAAGTTTACTTTCCAGAGTAAGTTCAGGTTTACTTTCCAAAGTAAGTTTAGGTTTACTTTCCAAAGTAAGTTTAGGGTTATGATACTTTAGAATCGACAGAGGCATTTCTTTTCTTCGAAAAAAGGATATAGCCATTTCCCTTGGATCTCTCATTCTAAGCAGGAAATTGCAGATATTGATAACACTGATTAGATTTTCTTCAAAAAGATTGGTCCATGTCAACTGAAAACCGATGTAACTTTTCGTTTTCAGGAAGATATCTAGGTCGGTTGGCGGTTTCCACTTCTTCTTCTCCTTCCCTTGCTTTTTCTTTTTTTCAATGTCTGATTTGACAGACTCTTGTTTCATATCTTGTTGTTGATTTGGTTGATTTGATTTAGGCTTCCTTTGGTTTGGTTGATTTGATTTAGGCTTCCTTTGGTTTGGTTGATTTGATTTAGGCTTCCTTTGGTTTGGTTGATTTGATTTAGGCTTCCTTTGGTTTGGTTGATTTGATTTAGGCTTCCTTTGGTTTGGTCGAGTTGATCTAGGATTCTCTTGTCCAGGCTGTTTTTTTTTTTCTTTATTTTGATTTTCTAATTCAAGATCCTTTTTTTCTTTGGTATTTTTTTTTTCACGACTATTACGAATGTTTTTATTGTTATTAAACTCGGAAAAAAGTAATTTGATTGGTATGATCCATGGGTTCATCCTATATTTTTCATAAATCGATTTCTTACTGCGCTGAGTTTGAATTAGTCTTGCTTTATTCATTCCCATCCAGTCAAAAGGATGGTTTTTTGTATTTTTTATATTTTTGTTTGGAGATAAGTTGAATTGTTTATGAATCGCGTGATAAAAAAGATCTTTCTTATCAAGTGTATTAATTATTGGAAAATAATGAGTTGCAATCTTAGTTTTTTTATTAATCCAGGCCTCGATATGTCTCGTCTTTAGAAAACGGATGATTTGCCAATCCAAATATTTTCTATCCGGATTTTTTCTAATATATCTCTGGATAGAAAAAAAATCAGGTTTATACATTATGTACTTAGAGGGAATCCCTCGACCTTCGTTTCCTTGTAACGGCAATCCAGAAATCGAAAAATCCTTCCTTTCTTCATAATTAATATATTTATGTGCTAAAAGATCATATTTGTAATGTTTTTTTAATTTCTCTGTTTTTGTTTTAACCGATAATGAAGCTGCTTTTTCTTTTTGTTTCTCAACCAAAATTAATTGGTTTTTTTCATATGAATCCAAATTTGGTAAATCTATATCTTGAACCTTACAACTTTGATTGACCCGATTTCGCCACTTTTGCGACATAAATTTAGACAATCTAGTCTGCGATAAATCATATTGATAGTGCCCGCTTAACCAGTTTTTCCATGCAGTCATTTCTGCATTTCCATGTTCTTTATGCGTTGATTCGAAATCAAATATTCCTTGTGTTCCAAAAAAAAATTTTATTCTCTCTTTAAGAAAAAAAGATGTTCGGGATGATTGAAGGACGGATTTCAAGGGATACTTGTAAATCCCTGGGATTTGTGATAATTTGTAAAATACATATGCTTGTGACAAGGAAACTATCCCACAAAAATTCTTTGAATTTTTATCACCAATATTATAAAACTTATTTTTTATAGTCGAAATCCAATGAATTAAATTTTCCTCAATTCCTTCATAATTTGTTAGCTTAAAGTAACTATTAAAGTGACGGTATGTATCAATAATTCTTTTTTTTAATTGAAGTAATTCAAGATACATTTCGACAATATCACTCGAAATACGAATGAGAATTTGAGAGAAAATACTTTCAATGAAAAATATCAACAAAACGCGCCCTTTCCTTATTAATCGCACACTCCTTCTTTTTACTATTTGCCAAAGGTTTTTTGACGAATCTAATTTTTTCTCGGCAAAACTCGCCTTGCTAGGACTAATATTTCTATCAGGTATTAGAAATTTGGTTTTCTTGTCGTTTGTTATTTTTTCAATTTGATTTCTGATTGTACTTATCTTATCGGACAGATCCTTTATTTGTTGTTCGGTAAGTGAAGATTTTGTCCAATCCATAGATTGAATTTGACTAGACGATTGATCAAACATCTGATTCCTTATTCGAAAATTTTTATCATTTTGAGTTTCACTCAATTCATAGCCTTCCCTCACTCCAAAGTTTTTATTTAGATTTCCTTTTTCAAGTTGGTTGATTTTGATAAACGGATCTAGAATCCATTTTGCTTTTTTTTTTTTTAACAAGTGAAAACATTTCTTTGTCGCTTCTCTCATTCGTTTTTCAAATTCTTTATAAATAGGTTCAAGAGGATGAGGTTCTTTTCGGGGAGCACCATAAGGCCAGTCCGTTTCCATTCCCCCGATTGTTAAAAAAGAAGATTTGAGTTTTTTTCTTTTCTTTTGCATTGGATCTTTCCGTTTATGATGGGGTCGTAGGTGAAAACTGTACCGAAAACGGAAAGGGAAGAGAATTTTAATCTGCATACCGTCTGTTAACCAGTTTTGCGGAAATTCTGTTTCCGATATTGTAACGCCATTGTGCGTACAGTTAACATGAATTTCTCTGCCCCACGCCTTCCAATCTTCGTCCCAATCTTTAGACCACTCGGATAATTTTTGGGGGAATTGAAATGGAAATAATAAAAAAAGGCTAAAGTTTTTGATTAGAATCAATGAGGGTAATAAAATATATTTTCTAAGAATTACGTGGGCTAGTAACAGAAAACCCCTGATTGCGTGCCCATGCGGAGTACTATCCCATAGTTCTGCTATTTCTAGTCGCTCCTCCTCCGCGTGCTCCCTTTTTTCTACCTCGGTCTCCACCGCGTCCTCCCCTTTTTGTTCCTCGTAGTCCCCTTCTTTTGATTCCTCTTCCTCATAATCCCAAATTTTCACTTCCCCGCCTTTTCCTATCCAATTCCTAAAGATCCTAAAGATTGGATTCAGAAAGAAGATTGGATTCAGAATTTTCAGTATTGGGGAGAAAATTGTGTCTATTCTGTCCAAAAAAAGTGGGGAATGCAGATTTGTTTGAAATAGTTTCCAAATAAGTGTTTTACGTCTTTGAGCGCGTACGGATCCTTTGATTAACTCGCGATTAAAATCTGAGTGTTTCGCATACCGTATTAAAATCTCCGCAGTATCCTTATCCTCATCATCATACTCCTCCGCCTTCCCCCGCTTCGTATAATAGTCCTTCCAATCCAACATGAATACAGTTTTGAAGTTTCTGGAAATAATTTGAGACCAGTCTGGTTCTTCTTCCGGCGGGTCCAGTTCCTTTGAATCGTCGAGCAATTGGTATGTCCATCGAGGAACAATTTTCCCAATTTCGTTTAGGTCAAGTCCCTCCTTTGTGTTTTTTTGAATTGTTTGATCCTTTGGTTCAATTGTATTTGCATCGAAGAAATATTGCACTGAATTTTCCGAATTCATTTTTCCTTGGTCTGACAATACTGATTTTTTCTCAAATCTAGTTAGTTTTTGTTCAAATTCTTGGTAATCATGGAAAAGGGTACCATGAAACTTGTTTATCCACACTGAATTCCCTTTAGGGCTAATTAAAGAAGAATTTTCCTTCTTAACGCTTGCGGGTAATTTTGGGGTTGTTCCGCGAGAGGGTCCATTCAAAAAAGAATCATACCTTTTAGGCAAGCATTCTTGTGCAGTCTCATCATTACATAATCGAGTCCTTTTTTCGAGTACATCCAGATCAAGAGACCCCTTTTCTAGAGCGTCAATTCGATGGAAAAGTTCGTTGCTCAGGCTATTTCTTTTTTGTTCATTGGTATAAATCCAATGATTATACAGTTCATCAGAGGGGAGTTTTTCTGGTGTGTATAAAAATCCTTTTCTTTCTAGCATTTCAAAAAAGGTTGACAAACTTGGCGGATAGGTAAAAGAAATTCTTTGTTTTCCATCACTTCGGCATGTATAAAAAAAATAGTCTGACATTTCAGTTCTTAGAGCCTTTTGAAATCCACCAGTTTTTATATATCGCAATGGTCGATTCCATCGGTTATAGTCAAAAAGAAAAGTCACAAGAGGCGTTTCTGAACAGAAATAGAAGAAATTTTTCTTTTCTTTTCGTTTTTCATCTAGGTTGTCCGACTCGTCCGAAAAAAGGGAAAGGTCCGCCTGGGCGAATCCTTCTTGCCCATGTTTGGAAGTTGGTTCTATTTCTACATCTGTTTCGTCCGCACTTTGCCTCCTTTCTACTGTTGCCGAGGTTTTTTTTTGTTTCTTTTTCTTATCCTCAGTCCTAATAGGTGATGGAATTCTGTCTAAATAGTAGACACAGGAGATAAATACTAGAATGGTAAAGATTCGCTCCAGAGAATTTTGAAACTCTGCCGCATAGTACCTATTCAATCTAATAGAACGATTTTTCCGTATCCAGAATACTACCAACTCAAACCCTTTCAGGCATAAAATGTGACCAATGAACCAACCAACAAAACTAGTTGTTAAAAATAACATCTTGTTGTTGCATCGAAACATATAAATACTGATTAATCGGGGTAAGGCCGAACTCGGCAAAATGAAATGGTTTAATAGTGGAAAAATGAGATTAGTAAGGAATACATATTGAGTGGCTAAATTACGCAGGGTAGTCGCTCCCGAATCAAAAAAGTCTTTCTCATTGCGCCAAAAGAAATAAACTAAAAGATAGAGTAGACCTAGGATAGTTATTGTATGAGGTCTACCTAATGCTAGATAGAGAGGTGCGTAATAAATTGATATGAACATGATGAGCTGCCCCATTAGAAATCCAGTTATTGATGATACATCCTTCTCGCTTCCTTCTTCCATAACCCGAACTCGGAGAAGCAAGAGATACGAGGGCCCTATGGTCCCTGCGGTCAGAAATCCATAATAAAGTCCGGACACAACGACTGAATTGCTTATCTGCATACATAAACGGACTAGAGTAGCTAGTCGGAACAATTTGACCATCCAAATCACCTCCCTTTGGATTTTCTTTTGATTATGGAAACCTTTTTCCTTTTACTATGGAAATATATAGAATAAGACAGTCCTGAGAATTCCCCCTAAAGACTTACACTTCTGTTTCCTCAATGACATAATATTTCTATTATATATATTTTATCTACTAAATATATATAATCTAATAAAACTGTATTTCTTGTCTTCTCTACCACTTTTATTTGCTTTCATTAGAGAAATTCCATCTGTGATCCTGTGACCAAAATTTGGTCAAAAAAATTCAAATAGCTAGAAAAGGGAAGGCGAAAAAAATAACAACTTGAGAGCGTAAACTCCAACGAATCAACCAAATTAAAAATTTAATTAACCCCGTCAAGAACCTAATAGTAATAGTAGGTACTTAGGCGGTTGGAATTTTCCGTTCATATTGATTCCTAATTTTTTCGGAATAAATGAACTGGATGGAGTCTTTGGAACAATAATTGGGACTTTGATTACATTAGCTAAAGCTTATTTGTTCCTGTTTATTTCTATCACAACAAGATGGACTTTGCCTAGGATGAGAATGGACCAATTATTAAATCTTGGGTGGAAATTTCTTTTACCTATTTCTCTCGGTAATTTATTATTGACAACTTCTTCCCAACTCTTTTCGCTGTAAAAAAAAACATAAGACAGTCAACAAGAGAAAGAAAATTTCAATTATTCATAGAGATTCACGATATGCTTCCTATGATAACTGGGTTCATGAATTATGGTCACCAAGCTGTAAGAGCTGCAAGGTATATCGGCCAAAGTTTCATAATTACCTTATCTCACACAAGTCGTTTACCTGTAACTATTCACTATCCCTATCAAAAATGGATTCCATCAGAGCGTTTCCGCGGTCGAATCCACTTTGAATTTGATAAATGCATTGCTTGTGAAGTATGTGTTCGTGTATGCCCTATAGATCTACCCATTGTTGATTGGAGATTGGAACCGGACATTCGAAAGAAACGATTGCTTAATTATAGTATTGATTTCGGAATATGTATATTTTGTGGTAATTGTGTCGAGTATTGTCCAACAAATTGTTTATCAATGACTGAGGACTATGAACTTTCTACTTATAATCGTCACGAATTAAATTATAATCAAATTGCCTTGAGTCGGTTACCAATGTCAGTAATTGGAAATTCCATAATTCGAACCATTATGACTTCGACTCAAATCAACTAAAAAATAGGTAAACCGCTTGATTCGATTACCAATTACTCCAATTTCCGATTACTATTACTAAAGGAGCAAATCTTCCATTTTGCTCGTCGAATAAGTAAAAGTCCTAGCTATTGATTTCAGATTCATTGCTCAGAATCATGTCTTGCAAAAATGCATTATCCGTGATTTTTCGAAATCTACATCTCTCTAAATTAATACTATTATATATATAATTTCTCTATCAACCCCCAATCTAGGATTGGATTCCATTCAGAGCATATCCTAAAAAGAGTCGGGTAACCTATTTTTCCCGGTCTGGTCAAAAAGATCATGAAACATTTAAGCTTATTTCTCTATTATTTGCCATATAATGGATTTCACTGGACCAATACATGATTTTCTTTTAGTATTTTTGGGATCGGTTCTTCTATTAGGAGGTCTGGGAGTGGTATTACTTACCAATACCATTTTTTCTGCCTTTTCCTTGGGGTTGGTTCTGGTTTGTATATCCCTATTCCATATTCCATCGAATTCCCATTTTGTAGCTGCTGCACAGCTCCTTATTTACGTGGGGGCCATAAATGTGTTAATCGTATTCGCTGTGATGTTCATGAATGACTCAGAATATTACAAGGATTTCGGTCTTTGGACCGTTGGAGAAGGAGTAACTTCCCTGGTTTGTACAAGTCTTTTTGTTTCACTAATTACTACTGTCCCAGATACTTCATGGTACGGTATTATTTGGACTACAAGATCAAACCATATTTTAGAGCAGGATTTTTTTAATAATGGTCAACAAATTGGGACTCATTTATCAACAGATTTTTTTCTTCCCTTTGAACTCATTTCTATAATTCTTTTAGTTGCCTTGATAGGTGCAATTGTTATGGCCCGTCAGTAATAAAAAGAAAGACTTCGAATGAAAGAGTTCTGTCCTCTCAAAAGACTTCCTTCTTATCACACCTATTTTCCTTCACTTCAATTCCATTTTTCTATTTTTCATGTATAAAATGGAAATGGTTTTAGTTCAATCTATTCTAGTACCAATATCTTCCTTTGTTCTGCACTTGTGAGATTCTAGTCAATAAAATGGATTAAGGTGGAGTTTTTGTTCCTATTGAAAGCAAATAAATCCAGATTGATGAGGGGTTGGTCAATGATGCTTGAACATGAACTTGTTTTGAGTGCCTATTTATTTTCTATCGGTATTTATGGATTGATCACAAGTCGAAATATGGTTAGAGCACTTATGTGTCTTGAGCTTATACTGAATGCGGTTAATTTGAATTTCGTAACATTTTCTGATTTCTTTGATAGTCGCCAATTAAAAGGAGACATTTTCGCTATTTTTGTGATAGCTATTGCAGGCGCTGAAGCCGCTATTGGACCTGCTATTGTTTCATCAATTCATCGTAACAGAAAATCCACTCGTATCAATCAATCGAACTTGCTGATGAAATAGCGGTAATCATATAAATACTGAATAGAATATTCACCAATTCAAATTGGTATGTACGATAGAAACAAACATAGGCCCATGTTTGCTAAAACGTAATAAATCAAAGTATCTTGGACCGCTATCATGAGCAGATCCCGAAGTAGATTAATTCGAAATCGATTCTGGTAAACCCTCGATTCGTCTGGTGTCTACCATATATGATTCCTTTATGATTTTACTAGATCGAAAATTTATGACGTTCAAAAAGTGGATAGATACCATGTCACACTCAGTAAAGATTTATGATACATGTATAGGGTGTACTCAATGTGTGCGAGCCTGCCCCACAGATGTATTAGAAATGATACCTTGGGACGGATGTAAAGCTAAGCAAATTGCTTCTGCCCCAAGAACAGAAGACTGTGTAGGTTGTAAGAGGTGTGAATCCGCTTGTCCAACAGATTTTTTGAGTGTCCGGGTTTATTTATGGCATGAGACAACGCGAAGCATGGGGCTAGCTTATTGATACGTTCTAGAAAACTCTACTTGAACCCATTTTTTTTCTCCTTACCGACAAAAACCCGTACTTAATCAAAAAGATTATTTAGAGCACGGGTTTTTTGGTCAAAGTGTATCTTGTCTTTACCACGAATTCTTTTCCTTGGTTAACAATAATTGTGATTTTGCCGATATCCGCGGGTTCTTCCATTTTCTTTTTTCCTCATAGGGGAAATAAGATGATTAGGTGGTATACTCTCTCTATATGCACAATAGAACTACTTCTAACGACCTATGCATTCTGTTATCATTTCCAATTTGACGATCCCTTAATCCAATTAGAACAGGATTCTAGATGGATCCATTTTTTGGATTTTCACTGGAGACTCGGAATCGATGGAATTTCCATAGGACCTGTTTTACTGACGGGATTCATCACTACTTTAGCGACTTTAGCGGCTCGGCCAGTGACTCGGGATTCACGATTGTTCAATTTCCTGATTTTAGCAATGTACAGCGGCCAAATAGGATCATTTTCTTCTCGAGATCTTTTACTTTTTTTTATCATGTGGGAGTTAGAATTAATTCCTGTTTACTTACTTCTATCCATGTGGGGAGGAAAGAAACGTTTGTACTCATCTACAAAGTTTCTTTTGTACACTGCGGGGGGTTCCATTTTTCTATTAATGGGAGTTCTGGGCATGGGTTTCTATGGTTCCAACGAAGCAACCTTACATTTTGAAACCTCAGCGAATCAATCGTATCCGGTGGCATTGGAAATAATATTCTATTTTGGATTTCTTATTACTTATGCTGTCAAATCACCGATTATACCCCTACATACATGGTTACCAGATACCCATGGGGAGGCACATTACAGTACGTGTATGCTTCTAGCCGGAATCTTATTAAAAATGGGCGCGTATGGATTGGTTCGGATCAATATGGAATTCTTACCCCACGCTCATTCTATATTTTCTCCATGGTTGATGATAATAGGTACAGTTCAAATAATCTATGCAGCTTCAACATCTCCTGGCCAACGCAATTTAAAAAAGAGAATAGCCTATTCTTCTGTATCTCATATGGGTTTTACAATTATAGGAATTGGTTCTATAACCGATACAGGACTGAATGGAGCTATTTTACAAATCATTTCTCACGGATTTATTGGTGGTGCTCTTTTTTTCTTGGCAGGAACTAGTTACGATAGAATACGTCTTGTTTATCTCGACGAAATGGGCGGAATAGCTATCCCAATGCCTAAACTATTTACAATGTTCAGTAGCTTCTCGATGGCTTCTCTTGCATTGCCGGGAATGAGTAGTTTTGTTGCCGAATTGGTAGTCTTTTTTGGAATAATTACCAGTCCAAAATCTCTTTTAATGCCAAAAATACTCATTACTTTTGTAATGGCAATTGGAATGATATTAACTCCTATTTATTCATTATCTATGTCACGCCAGATGTTCTATGGATACAAGCAATTTCCTGCCCCAAACTCCTCTTTTTTGGATTCTGGACCACGAGAACTTTTTGTTTCGATCTGTATCTTTCTACCCGTAATAGGGATTGGTATTTATCCGGATTTCCTTCTCTCACTATCCGTTGACAAGGTAGAAGCTATCCTATCTAATTATTTTTATAGATAAGATAGTTTTCATGAATAAGATCGAAAATAATCCTATGATTTCAAAAACCATTCGCTGGACAATGAAAAAAAAATAAGTCTTCTTTTTCCTTATCTTAAGGAAAAAGAAAATGAAGTCCATTCGAATCAGATACGTTTGGAGTTTTTGAGAACCATTTGAATCCAGTAGTGATTCAAATAGTTCTCAAAAACTCACACAAACTTCAGACTATGTTCCTGTGGATTGGGTCGCTTCTTCAATTCGATGTGAATGAGCCATAACTATGTAATCCTATTCCTAATAGATTGACCCCAAAATAACATATCCAAATTATAAGAAATCCAAGAGAAGCCACAATTGCGGAATTCGTGCCTTGAAAATTTTGATTTGTTCTCATATGTAAATAAATTGCAAATAGGGTCCAAGTAATAAATGCCCAAGTTTCCTTGGGGTCCCAATTCCAATATGACCCCCATGCCTCATTAGCCCATACCGCGCCCGAAAGAATACCTATGGTTAAAAAGAGAAACCCTAGACTAATGACACGATAACTCCAACGATCCAATTGCTGAATCAACTGATACATGTGATAATTTCTAAATGAAAGAAAAAAAGTGTTTCGTAAAACACTGCCTCTTTCATTTGCGTATTGGCTCTCATCAAAAACAAATGACCCTGTTACTAAATGATTTCTTTTGCCAAAAATATCTATGCGTGTTCGAAATGTAATGACTAGAAGCGCTACTGAGAATAACGAGCCGCATAAAAGAGCTGCATAGCTCAATACCATCATACTTACGTGCATCATTAACCACTGAGATTGGAGAGCAGGTACTAATATTGTGGATTGATGCATTTCTGCTAAAAGACCTGAAGTAACAAAGCCTTGAGTCAAAATAGTACTTGGCGCGGTTATTGCGCTTAAATGGGTTTTTTGGTTCCTAAAATGTGGAACCATATGAATAATGGAAAAACCCCACGAAAGAAACATTAATGATTCATATAAATCACTTAAGGGGAAATGTCCCGAAGAAATCCAACGAGTAACTAACAATCCTGTTATACAGAAAAAGGTAGCTATCATGCCTTTTTCTGACGAATTATAGAGTCCTAGCGTTTCGTAGACTAATAATAAGGTTAGTAAATAAATCGTAATTACAATTGAAACGATCGAAAAAGAAATGTGAGTGAATATATGTTCTAAAGTCGAGAATATCATAAAAAAAATCCTAAAATAAAAAAGAAAAGGGGGATCCTTCAAGACTGGAATGGAAATGAGGAATTCCATTCATTATAGGACTTATTGTATCTCTTTTAGAAGATGCCGCCACTCGGACTCGAACCGAGATGCTCTAGCACTGCTTCCTAAGAGCAGCGTGTCTACCGATTTCACCATGGCGGCTTACTCGAAAACATAATAGCCCATCCATATTCAATCGTCGAGATTCTAAGGAGTCAATTCAATCAAATCTTTTTTAGGGAATCTGACAATCAATGAAAAAACACTCGTTCAAATTACTAATTGAACGTTCACCAATCATTAGTATTGTGGGATCGTAGGGTGTTAGGTTTCACTTTCACAAAGAGCTTTCCGTTGGTTTCACTTCGCCTGGAATGGAAATGAAGCAGTTGGAGTTCTGTCCTCTATCCAGGCATAGAACTAAAAGGTTTCAATCTTTATCGGAATTTTAGCGTACTTCAAAAAAAAATTCTATATTTCTAAAGAAAAGAAAGCTCTCAAGATCTATATATAGATATAGATCTTGATGGATTCCACAGCCCAAATATAGGACCCTTAATTTGGACTACATATTAGGAATTAGGAATACATAATCCAAAAAAATCCTTCCTAAAGGAAAAAGAAGACTTTTCTTTTAGTTAGTGTATTATGAAAAGTGAATCGATGAGGAAAATGACAACCCCCATCTCACAAATTAGAAAAACCTACTATAAAGAAAGCTAAAACTTTGTATCTTGTCCTTCACTACTTCGTCAAAAAATGGAAAATACAGTAAGTAGAGGACTTCTTATTCTGCATACGGCACTAACCAGTCCCGTCTCGTATTGATCCGTTGAAAAGAAAAATATGAGTTAATGGGAATCCTTCATTTTAGAAATGACAATTCAGAGAGTCATATTGATTCAGATTCTTCCAAGACTTGGTTCTTTTTTTTCTCGTATAAAATTTCGCATTCCCGGTATACTTTTCTTTGCTCGTACCAAAGCCTTTCGCAGTCCCGGTATACTTTTCTTTGCTCGTACCAAAGCCTTTTGCAGTCCCGGTATACTTTTCTTTGCTCGTACCAAAGCCTTTTGCAGTCCCGGTATACTTTTCTTTGCTCGTACCAAAGCCTTTTGCAGTCCCGGTATACTTTTCTTTGCTCCCACAAAAGCCTTTCGAATTCCCGGTACAAATAGATTTCGCTAATGAAAATGCTTTTCTCGCTGCCCAATACCCCTTTCTTTTCCAAATATTTTTACGAATACGCTTTTTTGACAGAGAAGTACGTTTCTTTGGAACCGCCATTCAAAAATGAAGAGGTTACTCATTGTTTAGAGTTGGATGTGAAAGACATGTATTGTTCGGATTATTCGTTTTATTTTATTCTATTTATTCCCTAGATGATACTTCCTTGATAACATACAATAGAGATACGCTTGCCTCGCATAGAATAAATATTCCTAGGTAAAAAATGGGATAGGTTCTTCTTTAGGGGAACCTTTTTTACTTTTACAACATACAATATCCGAAGAAAGAAGAATTCGTACTGATTGGTAACTTTCTATCCGAACCCTCATTCGAATCTATATCGTAAGAGAGGTTTTCGAATTCCCCCTAAATACTTAGTTCCACTATAGCTCGCCCGGGGTCGCCGGGGAGCTATCGTCCTGCCCCGCAGCGATGGATTCTCCTTCTCCTGGCGCAGTGAGCCGGTTTCTTGAACCAAAGGGAAGCTGTCCTAGGTAAGTATTGTATCATTTTTTCTTTCTTATTCCCCCCTTTCTGGCTCTATGCATACCTATTTACGATTTGATTGATCCCATACAATCCCATATTCTATTTATTTATATAACTATCTATTTATAGATACTCGCTACCTACTGTATTGTATCATTAACGATTCTTGAAGAGATCAAAAGATCTCAGTTGATGGCACTCGTGAAACCTCTCAATCTCATCACACGGTTGAAGGCACTTGGGCAACGTTTGGTTGAAGGTTTTCTAGTCTACGGTATTTTCACCAAGGTTGTGTCTGGGATTTTAGGCTTGTTATTCTCCCCGAAACCTAAGGCTCCGTTAAATCTGCCTCCTGCAGTTGCGGAATTCAGAGAATTATCAATAGACAGAGAAGAAACGACAGAAGACAGAGAAGAAACGACAGATCCAGCCACAGTCGATTCGACTTCGTCTCCTACATCGCTGGAGGGGTCGTTGCGGGCTAAGTTGGAACTATATGATAGTCAAATCTCCATCCTTCGTCAGCTCAAGACCCATAACAACCTTCTGATCGCAACCCAGATCCAATGCATAAAACTACAACAGGAACTAGGTTCCGGGTGTACTTGGATTAAAAAGGAGCTTTCCTCTTTAAAGTTAAAGCGGGGTGAGCGACTGCCGGCTACAGTGGAAAACTATCGGGCGTATCTATCCACCCTCCGGCCCCAAATAGAATTAAAGAAGGACCAAATGCGTCGCTTAAGCGAAGATATCAAGGTCTTAGAACTAAAAGAAGCTGAAATCCGAGATCCCAGAGATGGCAGTCAATAACTTGGGAGGTAGACCTCCGGCCCGCCGGCCCGAGGTCTCAAGTTCGATCACCCTGCGGCTCCCCGAGCCTGACGGGACGTGATTGCGCCGGGCGAAGAAGGGAAGAGGCTTTAGAGTTCACTTAGCCGAAAAAGAAGCGGAGGCTTGGGCTGTGCTCTGTGAGTCTTTTTTTTGTAAAATTTATTAACGGCTATTTTTTGTAAAATTTATTAACGTTGGTGGTTGCAACCTTCCATTTTGGTGGTTGCAACCTTCATATTGTCATTTTGAAAATAGTTGACAAAAGTGGCTTGTCCGGGTATAATGTGATTGATAGCTGACTAGTCATCTATCCAAAGGATCCATAAAATTCGCCATCGAATCTATTCTGGGATTCACCGGTTAGGATCGATCTAAACCAATTCTCAAGAACTAAGTCTTACTTATGCGAATCTTTATTTTTATTAAAAAGATTCTAGCGAATCTCTTTCAAGTTCAAGGTCTGGTAACCATGTTTAAGAAGGTGGCACTAGTTTGGAAGGTGTTCCAGGTTGTAACGTGGGTATTGGGGGCCTTATTCGGCCTGAGAGGGCCCGCTACTTCAAAAGAAAGAAAGGATGAGAGTCCGCTTGGACACGACGATACGCACACATAAACGTGTAATCGACTCAAAAGAAATTCCCCGCTTGTACTTCAAGATTGCCCTTTTGGAAGAGGCAAAAGTGAAGCTCCAAGAAGAACAAGAAAACTTATTTTATAGATCTATGAAAATAGGGGCTATGCGGATTCTAACTGTAGACTTTCTCGGTAAAACAGATCAAACTTTTGATTATCGATTTTAGCATTTTTTCGTTCTTATTCCCCCTTTTCTTAGCTTTCGAATTTAACGAGATACTAAATACTCTAGGTCGATTCGAAAGCTAAGGGGCAAATCTTTCGAGAAATAAACTACAAATTTCATGCAGGATCCATAAATTTCGAAATTATGGAATTCAAATTCACCGGGTAATCGGAGTTCGACCCGGTAATAGCGTGAATTAGAAATATATATATAGAAATATTATGCGATTAAGGAAACGGAAGTGTAAGTATTTAGGGGGAATTCGAAAACCTCAATGAATGAAAAAGTGGGTAAAGGCCTTTTTAGGCTTCCTTGTGGAGCCGCAGGGTGATTGACCTTTGGCTCAACTTAACCCCGGGAATTTGACTGCTCCTGCGGAGGCAGCAGCCTTCTGGGCCCTCTCTAGTAACTCGGCCTTCTCTTTTTCTAAGACAGAAATTTCTTCGAGTAAGATGGAAATCGATTCCTCCAATTTTTTTCGTCGGTTGAGCTCGCTTGTCAAATAGTCATCCATTCTTTTCACTAAATCGCTCGGGCGCTCGCCCTGCTTTAACTTTAAGCAGGAAAGTCGTGCGTTTAGCAGGGTATATCCTTTGTGTAGTTTGGTAGATAGTTCTATGAATTCGAATTGTTTTGCTGACACTTGGTCAGTCTTAGTTTTGATTTCCAGATCTATCTCCTCGAGTTCAGTCTCCTCAAGTTCAGTCTCCGTGAGTTCAGTCTCCGCGAGTTCACCCTCTTCCATCTCACCCTCCTACATCTCAGTCGGAAGATCCAGAACCCAAACAGTCGCTGCAGGACGCGGCGGATTCGAAGAATCTTTCGGGAAGAAAAAACCCCAAAAGAAATTCACACTACCAAAGAACCCCCAACACAAGACGACCCCTCTAAGAAAGAGAGATAACAGAGTTTTCAACATGGTCATTTTTTTCACTCTTGAGCCGAAGCTCCCTAGAGAATGAAAATGGTTAATGATATTAAGGTTGAAATATCATAACCCGGCGAATTCCATAATTTCGAATTTTATGGATCCTGTGTGTGATTGATTGAATGTTTGTTTCTCTTTTCGATCTGTCTCAGATCAAAAGAGATTTTTTTGGTTATTATCTATCTATTTTAGAGAAATAGATAGACCTCTTTCCGTTTCAGAGGAGACCTCTTGTGGCCCAGCGAATCCAAGGAACCCATCATTTGCATGACGGCAAGTAAAAACCAACCTTATGGATCGTGGATAAACAGATATCTTTATACACGATATAATCATATCACGCAAATCTACTATTGTCAAGATGCCAATATGCCAATATGAAGGTTGCAACCACCAAAATGGCAGAAAACCAAAAAGATTTGCCCCTTACCTAAAAAATCTACCTAGATTCTTTAGTATCTCGTTAAATTCGAAAGCTAAGAAAAGGGAGAATAAGAACAAAAAAATGCTAAAATACTCACAGAGGAGAGGACAGCCCACTCTTTACCTACTTTCTCATTCATTTGAGTTCGTTTAATAAACCCGAAGTTCCTTAAATAAATAGCCCTTTTTTGAAATAGAATGAACAATTCCAGTGGGTTGACTACCCCTTTCATAGATCTATGAAATTCATTAGAGTAGGCCCGGTGGACCCTGCCACGCAGGCTGTAAATCCCTTGCGTCTACGGGCGCAATCAGTCGCTTGGCGGTCCGGAGGCGCTGGTTGTTGTCTCACGGTAACGTAATTCAGTCGATTGCCTGAACCGTAAGGAGGGGCGGTCTGGTCCTCGTGGAGGCGCTGGTGGTTGGGAGAATTTTGTCTTAAGATACCCCCATAATTTCTACTTTCCTTTTGGAAGGACACCTGGCGACTAGCAACATCTTTCTGTGCCTCGACTAATCGGGTGCGCTTTTCTTCCAAAAAGGAGAGTTCCACGGTTACTATAGACTTTTCTTCGTATAATTCCGCTGCGAGAATATCTTCCGGGAGGAATAATGCATTTAGGTGCTTTGAATCCTCCGACTCTACCATTTGGCCTCTTAACAAGAGTTCGCCGGCGTTTAACCGGCGAAGTGCTTCACCTAAGAGTAACCATGCTTTGGCCGCCTGCAAGCTTTTTCTTTTGATTTCCAAATCGAGCCGCTGAATTTCTTCAGCAATATCAAAATTCCGAACCGAACCCAGAGATCCGCTTTTGTGTACGTCCGATTCCAATAAGCTCGCGGGATTGGCACACACCGACACCCCAAGAAAACTATACTACTCAAGGAACCCCACCAGAAAATTATCCAGAGAAATTTTGCCCACCCTAGAAGAAACTGATAGAAACCTGTTTTTAAATTGTATTTTTCAATAGAACCCTTATACCAGAAAATAAAGAATATCCATACTCGAATAGCGAGTTTGAACATGTACTAGAATACCTCCTTCCTGGATTGTCTTAAGAAAAAAAAAAAGAATATTAAGTATATTAAGTATATTATAGAATAAGACAGTCCTGAGAATTCTCACTGTATTTCTTTATATAGAATCCTAGACTGTTGGCCGGGTGTTGGTGTCGTTTAAACCGTCGTTATAGTTTTATACTGATCCTTTTTTTTACTGCCATCACAAATATAACGGATAATTCGTTTAAGCGCAATCCCAGAGATAGGTTTCATGCTATCTCCAAATTTTCATCTTTCAATTCAATAAAAGATTAAATATTCAAATTGAATATTCATCTCAATAAGGGGTAATCCGGTTGAAGGATTATTCGTCTGTAACTGTAATGCATTGGATTAAAGTCGAAAGCTAAGAAAAGGGAAAATAAGAACGAAAAAATGCTAAAATACTCACAGAGGAGCGGACAGCCCACTCTTTACCTACTTTTTCATTCATTTGAATTCGTTTAATTAACCCGAAGTTCCTTAAATAGCCCTTTTGTTTGAAATAGAATGAACAATTCCTATGGGTTGACTACCCCTTTCATAGATCTATGATAGATCTATGAAATTATGAAATAGACTAGTCTGGGCGGATCTTATGCTGCCCCGCAGCGCTGGATCCGTCTTCGTCAATGAGCCGCCCGGTTCCTGAACCGGAAGGACCGGGAACAGGACGCGCACCGATATCAGGATTCCTCGGAGCTCCGGAAGAACTTCCCCTCAATCTACCTCTAGACGCAGTTTTGGCCTTTGACCTTGGGTTGAAGTGCGGATTCCGCCTTTCCAAGTCGGCAATATCTTGCGATACGCGGGCAAGCGATTCGTCTAATGTTGCATTCCTCGCATAAGCGCTCTCTTCTCTTGCCTTTGCTTGGACTTCGGGATGGTACTCTTCCAATTTTAAGAGTTCTTCCGCTAAGAGGAAAAGCTGTCCCTCTAACTCTTTTGTTTTTTGCTTGTTCCTACTCAACGAAGTGCGGATTTTTTGTACTGTCTCTTCGCTGGAACCCTCCTCTCGGTGCTTCGCTAGGCGAGATTCGAGTCTTAAGATCCGATCTCGGCTTTCTGACAAGTAAAGTAGTATTGGACTTCAACGAATACAGATCGTTGTTGCCGCCAATACAGCAGCTCGACCGAATATTCTCGGTCTTTTTCATTCTTCGCTTCTATCTCGGATTGGCCTTGTTCGGCAGTGACTGATGCCTCGGCCAATATCGGAGACGAAGTCAAAGCGCTAAGGTGAATTGGATCTCCAATGGTTTCTAAGTCCCTACATTCCGCAGCAGATGCTTCAACCGCGAACACATTATTTTCCCCTACGTGTGGTTGGTCGACAGTGGATGATGATCCTTCCACCAATTCTGTCTCGACTTCGGATCCTTCCATCCATTTTGGAAGGTCAACTCTGGCTGGCGGAGTAGGCCACTTTCTTTTGACTTGGTCCACTTCTCGGAATTCTGCAGGCAGCTTCGACGGCTCGCTGGGAGGTTTCTTTGGTACGAACCACCAAAATAATAACCACAAAACCCCTTTCGTGCTAGCCGCTGCTACTATGAGCCACTGGAATAAGTGAAACATGTGAATTTACCTCCCTTCTTAGGTGTTGAATATATGCAACGCGCATAATCAATATAATACTATATTATATATATGCCAAAGTCAATGCGTCTAGTCCATCCATTTTTTTTCTAAAAAAATGATCAAATCAATAATCCAAAGTGTGATCTGTTTGACGTTTTCATTTTCCCATTCTTAGGATCGATTTGAAATTGAAACTAGCTATAATGAAAATGAAATGAATGCATTTATCCACCTATCACGGTTACACATCCCTAAGAGAGGAGCTCTTAGGGATGTGTTCGGAGGACGCCGTATCTTAGATTCCACGAATCTATAGTATGATCAAGTGCAGGTCTTGAAAGAAATCAATGGGATTTGCTTCCATCGGATCTAGACAATCTTGTTCTTTTGAACATGAAGAAAGAAAGAAGCCATTGCAATTGCCGGAAATACTAGGCCCACTAAAGGCACAAAAAGAGAGGGTAAGTTGAAAGTTGTCATAGAATGAATACCTCGATTTCCTATTTTTACCTGTTAGTAAAGAGATCTTATGATACGTATCTAGTATCATAAGTGCAAGGAATGAAAAAAGTATACCGAGTTATCCTTCTACCTGAAATATAGATTCAGGTTTCTTTCTCTTGTTTCTATTCTATCGATAGAGACTTCTTCCTTGGCCTTACTCTTACTGGTCCGGGTGGATTTCTCTAGTGAAATAGAACCGGTCACTTTTTTACCTATTTTTTTTTGTTTTCTTTTTAACCAAATGAAACAGACGGTACTGTTTTATAATGATCATTTTTTACCGCCATCACAAACATAACGGATAATTCGTTTAAGCGAATTCCCGAGATAGGTTTCATGCTATCTCCAAATTCTCATCTTTCAATTCGAACCGCAGTGACAGTTAGATAGGTATCGTAGAGTTTCCTCGAAGCCTAGGCAGCTTACTCCACTCAATCAGAATTAGTGAATTATCCCGAATAAACTAATACCCAAGGTCTTCTTTTGATTGGGTCGAGTTATTGATGGATCCTATGACCCATATCAGAATCAAGTACGAGAATTCTTTTTACTTGCTCTATGAATAGAAATTCTTATAAGAATTAATGGAATGATTGAAAATGGAAAATTCTATTTGAGTTCTTTCCTATTTTGATTTTTTTATTTGATTGTTCCTTCCGAAAGAGATAAGAGCTGGTGAATCGGAAACAATTCAATTACTAAGAATAGAAAAAACTTTGATTTTCTTATGGAACATACATATCAATATGCATGGATCATACCTTTCGTTCCGCTTCCGGTTCCTATAGCAATAGGAGTGGGACTTCTTCTCGTTCCAACGACAACAAAAAATCTGCGTCGCATGTGGGCTTTTCCTAGTGTTTTATTACTAAGTATAGTTATGCTTTTTTCGGCCGACCTGGCTATTCAGCAAATAAACGGGAGTTCTATTTATCAATATGTAGGGTCTTGGACCCTCCATCATGATTTTTCCCTAGAGTTTGGCGACTTGATCGATCCACTGACTTCTATTATGTCAATATTAATTACTACTGTTGGAATCATGGTTCTTATTTATAGTGACAATTATCTGTCTCATGATCAAGGATATTTGAGATTTTTTGCTTCTATGAGTTTTTCCAATGCTTCCATGTTGGGATTAGTTACGAGTTCTAATTTGATACAAATTTATTTTTTTTGGGAATTAGTTGGAATGTGTTCCTATCTATTAATAGGTTTTTGGTTCACGCGACCAATTGCGGCAAATGCTTGTCAAAAAGCATTTGTAACTAATCGTGTGGGGGATTTTGGTTTATTATTAGGAACCTTAGGTCTTTATTGGATAACGGGTAGTTTCGAATTTCGAGATTTGTTCAAAATAGTCAATAACTTGATTGAGAATCATGGGATAAATTCTTTATTTCTGACTCTGTGTGCCGCCCTATTATTCCTCGGTGCAATTGCGAAATCGGCACAATTCCCCCTTCATGTATGGTTACCTGATGCCATGGAGGGACCCACTCCGATTTCGGCTCTTATACATGCTGCTACTATGGTAGCAGCGGGCATTTTTCTTGTAGGCCGGCTTCTGCCTCTTTTCGCAGTTATACCTTACGTAATGAATCTCATTTCTTTGATAGGTATAATAACAGTACTCTTAGGAGCTACTTTGGCTCTGGCTCAAATAGACATTAAGAGAAGTTTAGCTTATTCTACAATGTCGCAATTGGGTTATATTATGTTAGCTTTCGGTATGGGGTCTTATCAAGCTGCTTTATTTCATTTGATCACTCATGCCTATTCGAAAGCATTATTATTTTTAGGCTCTGGATCCATTATTCATTCAATGGAAAGAATTATTGGATATTCTCCAGAAAAAAGTCAGAATATGGCTCTTATGGGGGGTTTCCAAAAATATGTGCCAATTACAAAAACTGCTTTTTTGTTAGGTACACTTTCTCTTTGTGGCATTCCACCTCTTGCTTGTTTTTGGTCAAAAGACGAAATTCTTAACGATAGTTGGTTGTATTCACCTATTTTCGCGATCATAGCTTGTTCCACAGCAGGATTAACTTCATTTTATATGTTTCGGATCTATTTACTTACCTTTGAAGGGCATTTAAACGTTTATTTTCAAAATTTCAGTGGAAAAAAAAATAGCTCGTTCTATTCAATAGCCATATGGGGTAAAGAAGGAAGGAAAGGAATTAACAAAGATCTTCTTTTATCCACAATGAATAATAATGAGAGGGCTTCCTTTTTTTCGAAAAAAAGAGATCCAATGGGTCCAATGGACGGGAATGTAAAAAATAGGAGGCGATCCTTTATGAAAATGACTCATTTTGTCAATATCAATAAAGAAATGCCCCCATATCCGCATGAATCGCATAATACTATGCTATTGCCGCTGCTTGGGTTGGCTCTATTTACTTTGTGTGTTGGATCTATAGGAATTCCTTTCGATCAAGGAGGAATGGATTTCAATAGGAATATATTATCCAACTGGTTAACTCCGTCTATAAATCTTTTACATCAAAATTCGAACAATTCTGCGGATTGGTATGATTTTCTTACAAATGCAACTTTTTCAGTCAGTATAGCCTATGTAGGAATCTTTGTAGCATTCTTTTTTTATAGGCCTGTTTCTTCATCTTTACAGAATTTGGACTTAATCAATTCATTTGTGAAAATGAGTCCTACGAGACTTCTTTGGGACAAAATAATCAATGTGATATATACTTGGTCATCGAATCGTGCTTACATAGATCTTTTTTATTCAACAACCCTAAGTAGGGGTATAAGAGGATTATCCGCACTAACTCATTTTTTTGATAGACGAA